AGCAATTCTTCCTGTTGCTTTTACAGAACTTCCCTCTTGTATCATCAAACCGTCACCCATTAATACAACACCAACATTATTTGATTCCAAATTCAGAGCAATACCTATTGTACCCTCTTCAAATTCTACTAATTCACCTGCCATTACTTCATCAAGACCATGAATACGAGCAATGCCGTCGCCTACTTGAAGTACGGTGCCGGTATTCACAATCTTTACTTCTCTAGTATATTGCTCAATACGTTCACGGATAATATTACTAATTTCGTCGGCTCGAATGGTTACCATGAGTCTTTCTTAATTCTTTTTCGGAAGCAAAAAAAAAAAAAAAAAAAAAAATCCCAACAGTAAAAGGAAAGGACTAATCAGTTATTTCTTTCATCGCCCCAAACATGCCAATATTAGCACTGATGGTGCGTAAATGTAACTCGCTGTTCAAACAACTATTCAGAGTTCCTAGAGCCCCTTGTAAGGCTTGTTGGAAAACTCGTTGTCGGACTTGAGTAATCGCTCTTTGTTGTTCAAACTGAATGGTTTCATTTTTGTAATTTTCTAATCGTTCCAAATTCTTATAAGTTGAATTGATCAAATTCAACTTTTCTCGTTCTATCTCAGAGTATCCATTCACTCGAAACTCTTCTGCTTCCATTTCCGCTTTCCGTAAGCGGGCCCGGGCTTTTTCCAGCTGTTCAATGGCCCCTCCGCGTAGTTCTTCTGAATTTCGAATAGTACTCAAGATCCTCTGTTTTCGATTATCTAATAAATCACTTAATGAAAGTAGATTATCTTCCCATTCATTTCAAAACTTCCATGATCTCTTCCCGAACCAAACATGAATCTTTCGATTCATTTGGCTCTCACGCTCAGTTACTTATGGGGCATTCCCATATCTTTTTTTTTTAATGTAATGAGCCTATCCTCTCTTCTCTATTCGTATTCCAAAATATCGAAACTGATCATTGATCCAAGACCAGAATATTCGGAGGACTCTTCCGACCAGACAAAAAATCTGTAATTATCGGCAAAGTTGTTTCTTTTTTTTTTTTTATTAATTTTCTTCAAATCCAAAAAATTCTTCTTACTTTATACATAATACATAGGTCGTCGATTCGGCATTGGATAAAAAAAGGGCGGGGTGCCCATTTTTCCAGTAAATGGTTCAAATCAAATCATTTTATCGATATGAGTGTTCTATATCGGATAAATTGCCAACTATTCATTTCATTTTGAAACCATCTCCCTACTAACATAGTGGTAGAAAGAGTACCATGTTGCGCCTGGACTTCAAACGGTTTAGCTTTAACCATGTTAATGGTCCCACATTATTGGTTGATAGAGAATCAAGTTGATTTACCAATGAATCACGAAATGCTATGGTTCGTACATATGATTTCTTAATTTATTCAGAAGTAATTCGCGAGATCGTGCACCTTTCGTTCCTAGTTATAAAGAAAAAAAAAAAGTGCAGCTGGTTGGATCCAGCCTATTATTGAAATAAACAACTCGCACACACTCCCTTTCCAAAAAAGATCAATACACCGAGTACTACACTTAGATTTATTGGATTTGTTGCTAAAATATCGGTATTCAACCCGAAACTCCCGGCGGATGGCCAGTGACCCAAGGAAAGGAAAGAATCGGTTACATTTTTCATATGATCTCCTCTTATAGATAGGACTAACAAAATTGAACAAAGTTCTTTTTGTATCACTTCGCCCCTTTTTTGATTTATTTTTTTATTAATTTCCTTATTATATTTTTATATTTGTAAATATATTTCATTATTGAAATTGAATTTTTTTTTAATTGTTTTATTATTTTATATTTGATTTGATTTCAATTTTCTTATTTCAATTGTAGGAGTGAAATCTTGATATAATTCGAAAAAGCAAGCGGCAAGTCCAAGGCAATAAAATAAGAAAAAAAAAAATACTTTCACATTTCTAGGATTAAACAAAGGGATTCGCAAATAAAAGCGCTAATGCCACGACCAGTCCATAAATTGTTAAAGCTTCCATAAAAGCCAGACTAAGCAATAAAGTACCTCGTATTTTACCCTCTGCCTCCGGTTGTCTCGCGATACCTTCTACGGCTTGGCCCGCAGCAGTACCTTGACCAACTCCAGGTCCAATAGAAGCAAGCCCTACGGCCAATCCAGCAGCAATAACGGAAGCGGCAGAAACCAGTGGATTCATAGTAAGCTCCTCGCACCAAAATAAAGAAATGGTTAATGATACAATCAACTAATGAATTATGACTTATTATTCCATTACTAATCCAGTCGAAGTAACTAAGAACTCCGAATTTAAGTAATGGTATTATTGAATTATCAGAACTACTTCGATATCTCGTTATCCATGGAGTCTTTGTCAATCCATACGGCGCTAGTTCTTCCATTTCGTTGTTCCGAACCATTCTTTCAATTCTTCGCTCTTTCTCTTCTATATGCTTGATTTCATCTTTTTATTCATTCGTCACAGACGAAACGGAAGGACTTCTA